ATAGACAAGACTCTATATACGATAGAAAGCAATAGGAACAAAAAAGTAGAAAATTACGAGATTAGGGAGTTGTAACAAAAAGGAAAGAGATCGAAAAGATCTTTTTCCTAAAATTATGCTTTCGTCCACTTAATATCCTACCTTTCCTCGACGAATATTCACTTTCTATTATATCGGTCAGCCAATCTTCTTATTCAAATCATAATTGGAATAAGATATATGTTTACGCCGTGTGATTAAATAAAAAATAGGAGAAACAATTCGACTTTACAATTGATTTTATTCAACAATTGACCAAAAGAAAATATTCTCTTAATAAATTGCCTGAACTTAGATCAATCAACTAATGATATTTTGATGCAGTAATTCGCCCTAATCCATTAAATTAAAGATTTGGATTTTATTTGGTTCGAATAATGATAAAGAAAATGGAAGGGAGAAACGAATTTACAAAAGGCGGGATTCCTAAAAAAATGCATTGATTCTTGAATCCGATTCAATCTAATGGTTTACGTTATAGAAGAAAGACATGTATATGTGATATTAGATATTGACTGGTTCTCTATCAACTAAAGATATATTTCATTTGCCACACTCGCAGGTGTGGGTTCCAATAGAAGTCCTTTCGTATCGTTATGGCTGTGAATTGGCTGAATAAAGAGATGAAATCATGAAAAGATGGAAGAATTGAAATAAGAGTTCGGAACCAAGAAATGGAAGAACGAAAGTTCTATGGATTTACAAAAACTCTGTGGATAGAAACGAAAAAAGAGATATCGAAGTCCTTCTGATGATTCAATAATATTATTACTTAACTGAAATTCGAAGTTCTTAGTTCCTTCGACTGGATGAATCCTATTGATGGAATAATTAAGTCATAATTCATTGGTTGATTGTATCATTAACCATTTCTTTTTGTTGGTACGAGGAACTTATCATGAATCCACTGATTTCTGCTGCTTCCGTTATTGCTGCTGGATTGGCCGTAGGGCTTGCTTCTATTGGACCTGGAGTTGGTCAAGGGACTGCTGCGGGTCAAGCCGTAGAGGGTATCGCGAGACAGCCCGAGGCAGAGGGAAAAATACGAGGTACTCTATTGCTTAGTCTAGCTTTTATGGAAGCTTTAACGATTTATGGATTGGTTGTAGCATTAGCCCTTTTATTTGCGAATCCTTTTGTTTAATTGTTTCATCTTAGAAATAGGAAAAATACCTATTTTCCTATTTTATTTCCTTGCACTTGTGATTTTCTTTTTCAAATTAGATCAAGATTTCACTCCTACGATTCCTTATTCGTTGAGAAAATAACCTAGGGGAAGGGCGGATTTGCAGATGAGGAATTAGCATACCGACTCGCTTTCATCCTTCCCGTTCGTAGAAAAAGGGAAACTCTTTTTTTTAGGAGGTGTTGCAACAATCAAGGGGTAGTTGATACTTTCTAACTCGAATATTTTTTTGACTCGATTGCAAAAAAAAACGAAAAGAATAAATAAAAAAGAGGGGCAAGGTGATAGAAAAAGAACTCTGGTCGATTTTTGAGTCTATCTATAAGAGGAGATTATATGAAAAATGGAACCGACTCTTTCGTTTCTTTGGGCCACTGGCCATCTGCCGGGAGTTTCGGATTTAATACCGATATTTTAGCAACAAATCCAATAAATCTAAGTGTAGTGATTGGTGTATTGATCTTTTTTGGAAAGGGAGTGTGTGTGAGTTGTTTATTTCAAGAATAGGCTGAATCCAATCAGCTGTACCCCCTTCCATCCTAACTAGGAAAAAGGGTACATGATCTCGCGAATTACTTCTTAAGAAATTCGATGTAAGAACCGCAGCATTTCGTGATTAATTGGCAAATCCACTTTGATTCTCTAGCAACCAATAATGTGGGGCTCTTAAGATGGTTAAAGCAAAGCGTTTGAAGTCTAGACGCAGCATGGTACTCTTTCGACCACTATGTTAATAGAGAGATGGTTTTCAAATGAATATTTTATCGATAGAGAACACTCATCTCAATAAAATGATTTGAACCACTTATGCTAAAAAGGGGCGTTTTCCCTCTTTTGTCCAATGCTGAATCGACGACCTATATCTTATGTATAAGGAACAAGAATTCTTTGGATTTGAACTGAAGAAAAAAAAAGAAACAACTTTGCTGACAATTCCATATTTTGAATTTTGTCAGAAGAGTCCTCCAAGTATTTTGGTTTTGCATTCGATTCGTTTTTTTATTTCTTTTGGACTATGAATAAAGAAGAGAGGATAGGCTCATTACATTCATCAAAAAGCTATGAGAATTGACCCCAAGTAATTGAGCGTGAGAGCCAAATGAATCGAAAGATTCATGTTTGGTTCGGGAAGGGATTATGGAAGTTTTAAAATGAACGGAAAGATAATCTACTTTCATTAAGTGATTTATTAGATAATCGAAAACAGAGGATCTTGAATACTATTCGAAATTCCGAAGAACTGCGTGAGGGGGCCATTGAGCAGCTGGAAAAAGC